TAAATATTTACAATAATGTAATTAATAAATTTTGTTCAGATTATGCTATTCGAGATTTTCTTGTTTCCGGGGGGTTTGCAAGAGTGTTAATGATCTCAGTAGTGTGGGGGGGTAGGGGGGGTTTAACGCGCAGAACCCCGGGGCATCTTAGATATCTTTCGAGTGATATTTAATGTTTATGCATTAAATACTATATATGCAACTCTTTATCTGATGTCTTTCCAACATTCATACTATTTACTCTGCAGGCGAGAAAAATGTTCAACCTTATTACATCATTTCTGTATGCACTGTGAAATGCAAGGGGAAAGGAAAAGAAAAAAAGAGAACCCCTTGCTCGCTGGAGTGAACGCCCGGCTTGCTGGGTAACGAGTCGTATGTATTCCACCATTAACTTATGCAAGCGTCGATGAAAGTGGAGGGAATGATACCAATTAATGGACCTGAAGTAGGAACCAAATGCCAGGAATAGTTCATTTTGTGAAACCCCCACGAATACTTGTCCCTCACCTTCAATAAACGTGAGCATTAAGTTATGGACTTGTTGGTGGTCTCTTACTGCGCATGAATACTTTCATTCGACGGGATGCCAGGTAAAAGTATAACTTAACTTATGAGTAGAGGTGTTCGGTCTTAAATATTCGCCAGTACCTAGGGTTTAATTAGTCAACGATTATTTAAATGCTTTATGTATATCTTATTCTTTATGGTGTTGTATGTTAGGTTAAATACTAGATTGGGTTATAAAGCATATATGTCCTTGAATACATATATATATGGTTAATATAAATTAATGGTGTATATACATACATGTACTTTTTCAAGTGCATGTATGTTAGTCGTCAAAGAATAGTTTAATTTAGAATCCTAGTTTTGGGGACTAGGGGTGAGAGTTAAAATCTCTTTTCTTTGAGCAACAGGGAGGATTTTAGCCTCCGACGTCCGGCTTACAAGGCCGGCGCTCTGGCGCTGAGCTACTAATGCAGGCTCATTTAAGTAGCTTGTTTTCTATTCAGCCCGCTGTTGGAATCAGGACTAGGAAAAGAGAAAAGTACAATAGAGAGGCGATTTGTCCGATAATAATAAATGGAGGTTCTACTGGTATTCCTCCGATCCATGTGAGAATGATAACGTCTGCAATGAGGACTCAGAATAGGAATTGAGTGGCGGGTCGGAATGTAAGTGCGCGCTGTTTAGAGGTGTGTAAAATAGGGACTAGCATAAGTACAAGGATAGATGCTAGTAGAGCAAGAACTCCCCCCAGTTTATTAGGGATCGACCGTAGGATCGCATAGGCAAAGAGGAAGTATCATTCAGGTTTGATGTGTGGAGGGGTGACCACTGGGTTAGCGGGGGTGAAGTTGTCTGGGTCTCCTAAAAGGTTGGGGCTAAATAGTGCTAGGGAGGTAAGCGCCAGGAGCAGTGCTGCAAATCCTAGAATGTCTTTGTAAGAGAAATAGGGGTGGAACGAGATTTTGTCGGTGTTTGAGGTCAGGCCAAGGGGGTTATTGGATCCTTCTTCGTGGAGGAATAGTAGGTGGAGAAGTGCGCCAGCTGCAATGACAAAGGGGAACAAGAAATGGAAGGCAAAGAATCGGTTAAGGGTCGCATTATCTACTGAGAAGCCGCCCCAGATTCATTGGACAAGGGCGTCGCCGATATAAGGAAAGGCAGACAGGAGGTTGGTGATTACTGTGGCACCTCAGAAAGATATTTGTCCTCAGGGTAGGACGTAGCCGACGAATGCTGTTATTATTACTAGTAGTAAAAGGACAACACCAACATTTCATGTTTCTTTGTAGAGGTAAGAACCGTAGTACAGGCCTCGTCCTACGTGGGCATAGATACAAATAAAAAAGAAGGATGCGCCATTAGCATGTATGTTTCGGATGAGCCAGCCGTAGTTTACATCCCGGCAGATGTGGTTAACGGAGGAAAAAGCAGTATCAATGTCTGATGTGTAGTGTATCGCTAGGAACAATCCCGTAAGTATTTGCGCGATTAAGCAAAGCCCTAGTAGAGATCCGAAATTTCATCAGACAGAAATATTTGAGGGGGCAGGGAGGTCAACTAGTGCATCGTTGGCGATTTTGAGGATAGGGTGAGTTTTCCGGAGGCTGGCCATTAGATCAGTTCTTGTAGTTGAATAACAACGGTGGTTTTTCAAGTCATTGGTCCTGGTTAAAATCCTGGCAGGAATTATGAGCTATCTTATGTTTTTGTTTTTGTTTGGCCTAGTGTTGGGACTTGTTGCAGTTGCCTCTAATCCTTCGCCTTATTTTGCTGCTCTTGGTTTAGTAGTAGTTGCGGGTCTTGGGTGTGGGGTTTTGGTCGGGCATGGTGGTCCCTTTTTGTCCTTGGTTCTATTTTTGATTTATCTAGGAGGAATGTTAGTAGTTTTTGCTTACTCAGCTGCTTTGGCTGCAGAGCCATTTCCGGAGAGTTGAGGTAGTCGGGCTGTTGCAGTTTATATGGGGTTGTACTTGATAGGAGTGTTCTTGGTGTCGAGCGTATTTTGAGGGGAGTGATATGAGTTTGCTTGAATTCCAGCGGATGAGCTGGGGGAGTTCACTGTGTTTCGAGGGGATGTTGGGGGGGTGGCGGTGATGTATTCAGTTGGGGGAGGGATACTATTAATAGGAGCATGGGTGCTCTTGTTAACATTGTTTGTTGTGTTGGAGTTAACCCGAGGTTTAAGTCGAGGTGCACTTCGTGCAGTTTAAAGAGTGAGAACGAATACTGCGAGGGCAAGGGTGAGGACAAAGAGGATAAGGAAGGTCTTGATCATGCCCTGTTGGATATTGCTTGTTGTTGTGATTAAGGGGGTGTTGAGTGAGGTTGTTGCTTTGGGGCCTGTTTTCTCTAATCAAGTTTGGTCGACTATTTGACTGGCAATAGTCTGTCCAAGGGCCAGGTTTAGTGCAGGGGCAAGGCGATGGATAATTGACGGGAAGAATCCGAGCATGTTAGAGAAGTGATGAGGGGCGAGGGAAGGCGTGGTTTTAAGCTGTTTGCTTGTTAAGGAGGCTAGCTCCAAGGCCAGGAGGAGACCGATGATTGTTACGATTAAGGCGGCGAATTTCATTAGGGGAGGTATGGACATGACGGGTGTTTTAAAGGGGGTAAAGTTGGAGGTAATAAGGAGTCCTGCAATAATGCTGCCTCATGCTAATCGCTTGATGGGGTTGATAACCGCGGGGTTGTTTTCATTAATAGGGGAAAAAGTATTAAAGCGAGGGTGGCCTATTGAAACGAAGAAGATGACTCGGAAACTATAAATAGCTGTAAAAGAGGTTGCCAGGAGTGTTAAGGTGAGGGCCCAGGCGTTTAAGTGGGATGTGTTTAGTGCTTCAATAATTGCATCCTTAGAGAAGAATCCGGCTAGGAAAGGGGTGCCTGTAAGTGCAAGGCTCCCAATAGTTAGAGCACTTGATGTGAAGGGAGTTAGGTGGTGTATTCCGCCCATTTTACGAATGTCTTGTTCGTCATTTAGGCTATGGATAATAGAGCCCGAGCAAAGAAAGAGCATGGCCTTAAAGAAGGCGTGGGTGCAGATGTGAAGGAATGCAAGTTGGGGTTGGTTTAGTCCGATAGTTACCATCATGAGTCCAAGCTGGCTTGATGTTGAGAATGCAACAATTTTCTTAATATCGTTTTGGGTGAGTGCGCAGGTTGCTGTGAATAGGGTAGTTAGTGCTCCGAGGCATAGACAGACGGTGAGTGCTGTTGGGTTATTTTCCAGGAGGGGGCTCATTCGGATTAATAAGAAGATACCCGCAACGACCATAGTGCTTGAGTGTAGTAGGGCAGATACAGGTGTAGGGCCTTCCATGGCAGAGGGTAGTCAGGGGTGGAGTCCGAATTGAGCTGACTTTCCAGTGGCGGCAACAATCAGGCCAAGAAGTGGGAGGGTGAGGTCTGTGTTTGTGGAGGTTGCAAATATTTGTTGTATTTCTCACGAGTTAAGGTTGGTTGCCATTCATGCTATAGTAAAGATTAGTCCGATATCGCCCACTCGGTTGTATACAACTGCTTGAAGGGCGGCGGTGTTTGCGTCGGCCCGTCCATATCATCAGCCGATTAGGAGGAAGGATATAATGCCTACTCCTTCTCAGCCAATAAATAGTTGGAATAGGTTATTTGCTGTAACTAGGATAATCATTGCGATGAGAAAGATTAACAGGTACTTGAAGAAACGGTTCATATGGGGATCTGAGTGTATGTACCATGATGCAAATTCTAGGATGGACCAGGTCACGTAGAGGGCAATGGGGGTGAAGATGGTTGAGTAGTGGTCGAATTTGAAGCTAATGTTTAGGTCAAACGTTATAGTGTTTGTCCAGCTTCATGAGGTTACGATTGTTTCTACGCCTTCATTAAGGAACAGGAATAGCGGAAGAAGGCTTGTGAAGAAGGCGAGCTTCACTGCTGTTTTGACGGAGTGGACAGCCCAATCACCGGTTTGGGGGTTAGGGGTTAGAGTGGATAATACGGGGTAGATTAAGAGTGCAAAGACAATTATTAGGCTCGATGTTATTACGAGAGAAGTAGAGTGCATAGCTGCTACTTGGAGTTGCACCAAGAGTTTTTGGTTCCTAAGACCAATGGATGAACTATTATCCTTTAGGAGCATTGCGAGTAAAGCCCCGGGGTTCAACCGAGGGGGCGGAGATTAGCAGTCTCCGTTGCTGGCGAGCCTCTCTCGGTGGATAAGGGGGTTTTAACCTCTATTTTTAGAATCACAATCTAATGTTTTTAGATTAAACTATATCTACAGTTTGTTCACCCTCAGATTAACTCCGGTTTAAGAATTAGAAGTACAAGGGGGAGGAGGTGTAGTGTGATAAGTAGGTGTTCTCGAGAGTGAGAGGGTTGTAAGCTTAGGATATGTGGGGGGAGTGGGCCTCGTTGGGTTATGAGAAATATGTAGAGGGAGTAGCCTGCGGTAATCAGGGTCCCAGTGCCGGTCAGTAGTAGAGTCCATCATGACCAGTTGAACAGTGATGTAATGATTATTAGTTCTCCTATTAGGTTGGGTAAAGGGGGGAGGGCTAGGTTGGCAAGGCTAGCTAGGAATCATCATGTCGTTATCAGGGGTAGGACCATTTGTAAGCCTCGTGCCAGAAGCATTGTTCGGCTGTGCGTTCGTTCGTAGTTGGTATTGGCTAAGCAGAAGAGGGCAGATGATGTGAGTCCATGGGCGATTATAAGAATGAGTGCCCCTGTAAATCCTCAGGGTGTTTGGATGAGGACCCCACCAACAACTAGGCCTATGTGGCTTACTGAGGAGTAAGCGATGAGGGATTTTAAGTCTGTTTGACGTAGGCAAATAGAGCCCGTTATGATAACTCCTCAGAGTGCAAAGATTAAGAAGGGGTAGCTGAGTTGTTTAGTAAGGGGTTCAAGTACTACTATCATACGCATTATGCCGTATCCTCCTAACTTTAATAGTACGGCAGCAAGGATTATAGAGCCTGCAACAGGGGCTTCTACGTGTGCTTTTGGGAGTCATAGGTGGACTCCATAGAGTGGTATTTTTACTAGAAATGCTAGTAGACAGGCAGCTCATCATAGTTTGTCCGAGTAGGTTGAGAGGGGGAAGGGGTTGCTATATTGCAGGGTTAGTAGTGACAAGGTGCCTAGGCTATTTTGTAGGAGGAGAAGGGCAACTAGTAGTGGGAGGGAGCCTGCAAGGGTATAAAACAAGAAGTAGACTCCGGCGTTTAGTCGTTCTGTCTGATTTCCTCATCGGGTAATGAGGATAAGTGTGGGGATAAGGGTGGCTTCAAATATGATGTAGAACATGATTACTTCTGTTGAGCTAAAGGCTATGATGAGGAAGATTTGTAGGGATGTGAGCAGTGTAATGTATATTCGTTGACGGTTGATCGGTTCAAGATTCGTGTGGTTTTGGCTTGCAAGGATTATTAGTGGGAGAAGTCAGCAAGTGAGGGTGAGGAGGGGTGTTGATAAGGGGTCTGTGCCTATATAAAAGTTAAGGGTGGTCCATCCTGTTTCTATTGTGTTTTTCAACCAGGATAGGCTCAGAAGTGCGATTAGGAGGCTGTGAGTAAGAGTTGCTGGTCATAGTCATTTGGCTCGGGTTAATCAGATTGTGGGGATAAGCATTAGCGTGGGGACAAGGATTTTTAGCATTGAAGGAGGTTTAAGCTTTGTAGTCGGTCGTTACCGTGAGTGCGGGCAGTTGCTACTAGTAGGGCTAGTCCTGCACTTGCCTCGCAGGCTGAGAAAGCTAGTAAGAGCATTGGTGCTGTTGAGAAGCTGGTAGAGTCGAGTTGAAGGGTTCAGAGGGAGAGTGCAATGAATAGGGAGAGTATTATACCCTCTAGGCAGAGAAGGGCGGATAAAAGGTGGGTTCGATGGAACGCCAGACCTGTCAGCCCTAGGACAAAGGCTGATGAGAAAGCAAAGTGTGTTGGAGTCATAAGGTGATTATGGGCTTTAACCAGAATCTTTTGAGTCGAAATCAAATATTTTTCTTAAACTAACCACCCACTCAGCTCATTCTAGTCCTCCTTGGGTTCATTCGTAGACGAGTCCCAGGGTAAGTAGGGTAAGAACGGCAGTGGCTCAGAGGAAAGTCAGTAGGGGAGAGGCAAGTTGGTCTCCTCATGGGAGAGGGAGTAGAAGAGCAATTTCTAAGTCGAAGAGCAGGAACAAAATGGCGACTAAGAAAAAGCGGAGCGAAAAGGGGAGTCGGGCGCTTCCTAGTGGGTCAAAGCCGCATTCGTATGGGGAGAGTTTTTCATGGTCAGGGGTTACTTGAGGGAGTCAAAAGGATGCGACAGCCAGTACAATTGATAGCATAATAGTGATTGCGGCGATTGTTGAAATTAGGTTCATTATCTTTCCTTGGGTTTTAACCAAGACCGGGTGATTGGAAGTCACTTATACTAACTTTAGTACTAGAAAGATTAAGAGCCTCATCAGTAGATGGAGATATATAGGAATAGTCATACGACATCTACGAAGTGTCAATATCAGGCTGCTGCTTCAAACCCGAAGTGATGTTCAGATGTAAAGTGGTATTGGATTTGACGCAGTAGGCACACGGCTAAGAATGTAGAGCCAATGATGACGTGTAGTCCGTGGAAGCCGGTTGCTACAAAGAATGTGGAGCCGTAAACTCCGTCTGCAATTGTAAAGGGTGCCTCGTAGTACTCTAGTGCTTGAAGCAGGGTAAAGTAGAAGCCAAGGAGAATTGTTAGAGTTAAGGATTGTATAGCTTGTTTACGTTCTCCTTCTATAATACTATGGTGCGCCCAGGTGACTGTTACGCCTGAAGCGAGAAGCACTGCTGTATTAAGAAGGGGGACTTCAAATGGGTCAAGGGTAGTAATGCCTGTTGGGGGCCAGCAACCTCCTAATTCAGGAGTGGGGGCGAGGCTCGCGTGATAGAAAGCTCAGAAGAATCCGAGGAAGAAAAATACTTCTGAGGTAATAAACAGGATCATGCCGTATCGTAGCCCTTTTTGTACGGGGGGTGTGTGGTGTCCCTGGAATGTGCCCTCTCGTACGATATCTCGCCATCATTGGTACATCGTCAGGAGAAGAAGTGCTGTGCCGAGCGTTATAAGGGTGATAGAGTGGGAGTGGAATCAGGTTGCAAGGCCTGACGTCATTAACAGGGCAGCAACTGCTCCTGTTAGGGGCCAGGGGCTGGGGTCTACTATGTGGTATGCGTGTGCTTGATGGGCCATTAGACGTTTTCTTGTAAATAAAGGGATAGAAGTAAGACGAATACGTAGGCTTGGATTATAGCTACGGCAACTTCTAAAAGGGTCAGTAGAACTAGCACAATTGTTGTGATAATAGCGACTGTGGGCATTATTGGTGCTAGTACAAAGGCGGCTGTACCGATTAGTTGAATCAATAAGTGTCCTGCGGTTAAATTGGCAGTTAATCGCACTCCTAATGCAAGTGGGCGAATTAGGAGGCTAATAGTTTCGATGATAATAAGAACTGGGACTAGGGGGCCTGGAGTACCTTCCGGGAGAAGGTGTCCTAGGGCGTGGGTGGGCTGGTTTCGTAATCCAATTAGTACTGTTGCAAGTCACAGGGGTACTGCAAATCCTAAATTAAGTGATAGTTGGGTTGTAGGGGTGAAGGTGTAGGGTAGTAGTCCTAGCATATTTAGCGTAATTAAGAAAATTATAAGAGAGGTTAGCATAGCAGCTCATTTGTGCCCCCCCGGGTTTAGAGGTAGGAGTAGCTGTTGGGTGAATCGATTGATAAATCATCCTTGGAGGGTTAGGAGGCGGTTATTTAGTCAGCGGGTTGTGGGCGCAGGATAGAGGCCTCAGGGCAGTGTTAGTGCTAATGCTATTAAGGGGATGCCGAGATAATTAGGGCTTATGAACTGGTCAAAAAAGCTTAATATCACGGTCAGACTCAGGACTCTGGTTTTTGTTTGATTGTGGTTTGGGTCGAGGGTGTTTTTGGAAAAGTGTGGGCTGTTACCTTAGAGGGGATAACGATAATAAAGACTAGCCACGAGAAGACTAGAATGGCGAACCAAGGGGCGGGGTTAAGCTGGGGCATGTCGCTAGGGGCGGTCGGAATCACCAATCTTTAGCTTAAAAGGCTAACGCTATTACCTGTTCAGCTTCATTAGCGTAGGCGTCTTGGAGCATAAGGGTTGATCAGTTTTCAAAGTGTTCTAAGGGGACTGCTTCAACTACGATAGGTATAAAACTGTGATTAGCTCCGCAAATTTCTGAGCATTGTCCGTAGAATACCCCTGGGCGAGATGTAATAAAGGCCGTTTGGTTTAGTCGGCCAGGGACTGCGACTATTTTAACTCCGAGTGCTGGGACAGCTCAGGAGTGTAAGACATCTTCAGCAGAAACTAGTACTCGGATGGGGGCGTCGACTGGGACTACTATTCGGTGGTCAGCTTCTAGGAGTCGAAATTGCCCAGGAGTTAGGTCTTGGGTTGGGATCATGTAGGAATCGAAGCCAAGTTCTTCATAATCTGTATACTCGTAGCTTCAGTATCATTGGTGGCCTATGGCTTTGATTGTCAGGTGGGGGTCGTTGATTTCGTCCATGAGATAAAGGATTCGTAATGAGGGTAGGGCGATAAGAATTAGAATAACGGCAGGCAGGATGGTTCAGATGATTTCAATTTCTTGTGAATCAAGAATATATTTGTTAGTTAATTTGGTAGAAACCATGGCCACAATAATATAAAGTACAAGGGTACTAATTAGGAATACGATTATAAGGGCGTGGTCGTGGAAATGAAGGAGTTCCTCTATCACAGGTGAAGCTGCATCTTGAAATCCTAGTTGGGAGGGATGTGCCATTAGGTGGGGTAAGACACGCAGGATTTCAACCTACACCTTCGCCCTGGCAGGGCAATGTCATCGCGCTTTTAACTAGTGTCTTACAAGAAAGTGGCAGAGTGGCCATGTGGTTGGCTTGAAACCAACATATGGGGGTTCGATTCCTCCCTTTCTGGTGTTTAAGACACGCAGGATTTCAACCTACACCTTCGCCCTGGCAGGGCAATGTCATCGCGCTTTTAACTAGTGTCTTACAAGAAAGTGGCCAGACGGCACTTTAAGTTAATATATTTGGGTTTGATGCCGCTTTTTAGTACTTAAGATACGCAGGATTTCAACCTACACTTTTGCTTTGACAAAGCAGTGTCATCGCGCTTTTGACTAGTATCTTACAGGGGTTGGTAAGGTTTAGGGTCGGTTTTTACGTGATCCTTAGCTTAGCCTAACCGGACTGACTGCACTTGAACGAAGGCCGGTTCCTCGAATGTGTGATAAGGGGGAGGGCAGCCGTGAAGTCACTCTACGTTAGTCATAGTTAGTTCGACTGTTAATACTTCACGTTTGGCAGCAAATGCTTCTCAAATAATAAATAGGAATATAACTACTGCAACAAGAGAAATTAATGAGCCAATTGAGGATACTGTGTTTCATAGGGTGTAAGCATCTGGGTAATCTGAGTACCGTCGAGGTATTCCGGCTAGGCCTAGGAAATGCTGAGGGAAGAAGGTGAGGTTTACACCTACAAACATAATACCAAAATGGATTTTAGTTCATGTGCTGTGCAGGGTGTAGCCAGAGAATAGGGGGAACCAGTGTACAAAGGCGGCGACAATGGCAAAGACAGCCCCCATTGATAATACATAGTGGAAGTGGGCAACTACATAGTACGTATCATGCAGGACAATATCTAGGGATGAGTTGGCTAGTACGATTCCTGTCAGGCCTCCTACTGTGAAGAGGAAAATAAAGCCAAGAGCCCACAAGAGAGGGGTTTCTCATTTAATTGAGCCCCCATGAAGGGTGGCCAGTCAGCTAAAGACTTTTACTCCCGTTGGAATTGCAATAATTATTGTGGCGGAGGTAAAATATGCTCGTGTGTCTACGTCCATTCCTACTGTAAACATGTGGTGGGCTCATACAATAAATCCTAATAAGCCAATGGCCATTATTGCCCATACCATGCCTATGTATCCGAAAGGTTCTTTTTTGCCCGCGTAGTAGGCGACAATGTGAGAAATCATACCAAAGCCCGGTAGAATTAAAATATAGACTTCTGGGTGTCCAAAGAATCAGAATAAATGTTGGTATAAAATTGGGTCTCCTCCTCCCGCAGGGTCAAAGAAGGTGGTATTAAGGTTTCGGTCTGTGAGCAGTATTGTAATGCCGGCAGCAAGCACTGGGAGAGATAATAACAGGAGCACGGCAGTGATTAGGACCGCTCACACAAATAGTGGTGTTTGATACTGGGAAATTGCGGGAGGTTTTATGTTGATAATGGTAGTAATAAAGTTGATAGCCCCCAGAATTGAGGAAATCCCTGCTAAGTGCAGGGAGAAGATTGTTAAATCTACAGACGCTCCTGCATGGGCTAAGTTGCCAGCAAGGGGAGGGTAAACGGTCCATCCTGTGCCGGCACCAGCTTCCACGCCAGATGAGGCAAGCAAGAGTAAGAAGGAAGGAGGTAAGAGCCAGAAGCTCATATTATTCATTCGGGGAAATGCCATATCTGGCGCTCCGATTATCAGGGGGATGAGTCAGTTCCCGAATCCGCCGATTATGATTGGCATTACTATAAAGAAGATCATTACGAAGGCGTGAGCCGTAACAATTACGTTGTAAATTTGGTCATCCCCTAGAAGAGCCCCGGGTTGGCTCAGCTCCGCTCGAATAAGCAGGCTGAGGGCGGTTCCCACTATGCCGGCTCAGGCACCAAATACTAAATACAGGGTGCCAATGTCTTTGTGGTTGGTCGAGAAAAATCAGCGTGTAATGGCCACAGGTAAGATGGCTGAATGTCTAGGCGGTGGATTGTAGCCCCATGAATAGAGGTTTAAGTCCTCTTCTTGCCAAGCTCTGAGGTGTTATCATGTTAGATTGCAAATCTGAAGAAGCAGGTTAATAGCCTGCCGGGGCTTTCCCCCGCCTATTTGGCGTTAAGCTAGGCGGGGGAAAGGTAGATGGATGCTCGCTGGTTTGAGCGCTTAGCTGTTAACTAAGAGTTTGTAGGATCGAGGCCTTCCTGTCTAGCAAGGCTTTAGCTTAATTAAAGTGTCTGTTTTGCATGCAGGCGATGTGGGTTAATATCCCGCAAGTCTTATCAGGGACTAGGAGATTTTCACTCCTGCTGAGGGCTTTGAAGGCCCTAGGTCTAAATGCTTACCTAAGTCCCTTACAGGGAGAATAGTGCGGTAGCGGAGGGGGTGAGGGGCAGGAGGCAGAGGGAGGCGGTGGTGGTAAGGGCGAGGGGGAGTGTAAGTTGTGTAGTGTTAAGGCGCCAGGGGGTAGTACCTGTTGTGTTATTAGGGGATATGGTCAGGGTCATAGCGTATGTTAGTCGAAGGTAGAAGAAGAGGCTGAGCAGGGCTGACAGTGCAGCGAGTGTCGCCGTGGGGGCTAGGCTATGTTTGGCTAGCTCTTGCAGAATAAGCCACTTTGGCATAAAGCCTGTTAGAGGGGGTAGGCCTCCAAGTGATAGCAGAATTAAGGGTGTTAGGGTGGTGAGTGCAGGGGCTTTCGCTCAGGATGTGGCAAGTATGTTGATGTTGGTAGACTTGTTAATTTTGAAGACAAGGAATGTTGAGAATGTTATGACAAGGTATAGGACTAAAGTCAGTATTGTTAGGGAGGGTGAGAATTGGAGGACGAGGACTATTCAGCCTAGGTGGGCGATGGATGAGTAGGCAAGGATTTTCCGCAGCTGCGTTTGGTTAAGCCCTCCTCAGCCTCCGATAAGGGTTGAAGTGAGTCCGAGGGCAATAAGAATTGTTGAGTTAACAGGTTGAACTTGGAGTAGGAGGGCAAAGGGCGCTAGTTTTTGTCAGGTAGAAAGGATGAGTCCGGTGGTTAGGTCCAAGCCCTGGAGTACTTCAGGCAGTCATGAATGCAGGGGTGCCAGTCCTACTTTAAATGCGAGGGCAAGAGTCGCTAGGGTAGTGGGAAATGGGTGAGATATTTGTTGAATGTCTCATTGCCCTGTAAGTCATGCGTTGGTGATGCTTGCAAATAGTAGCGTTGCAGCCGCTGTTGCCTGGGTTAAAAAGTATTTGGTGGTGGCTTCGACTGCTCGGGGGTGGTGGTGTTGGGCTATTAGTGGAATAATGGCTAGAGTGTTGATTTCTAGTCCTATTCAGGCAAGAAGTCAGTGCGAGCTAGCAAATGTAATTGTAGTCCCGAGGCCAAGGCCAAATAGTAGGGTAGCTAAGATATAAGGATTCATCAGTAAAGGCAGGAGTTTAACCTACATTGTCGGGGTATGGGCCCGAGAGCTTATTTAGCTGACTATACTAGGAAGTGGTGTAGTGGAAGCACTGAGAGTTTTGATCTCTCCAGGTAGGGTTCGAGTCCCTTCTTTCTAAGGAGATGGAGGGACTTTAACCCTCATGGTTCACTCTATCAAAGTGGCCCTTTATTTCAGGCACAGCTCCTCGTGTTATTGTTGTGGGGGAAGCCCGGCAAATGCGGTAGGAAGTGCCAGGTGTCAGATAACTAAGGCAAGAGTTAGCGGGAGGAAGTTTTTCCAGATTAAGTGCATTAGTTGATCATAGCGAAATCGTGGGTAAGAGGCCCGTACTCAGAGGAAGAGGATTGAGAGTAGGGCTGCTTTGGTCATAAGGTTTACTGATGTTATCTCTGGGACAGTATGGAGGTGAGAGGCTCCTAAGAATAGAGTAGCGGAGAGGGTATTCATGAGCAAAATGTTTGCGTATTCTGCCAAGAAGAATAGGGCAAAAGGTCCTCCTGCATATTCTACATTGAACCCCGAGACTAGCTCGGATTCTCCTTCAGTTAAATCAAAAGGTGCACGGTTGGTTTCTGCTAGGGTGGAGATATACCATATTGCAGCGAGAGGTCATGCTGGCAGGATTAGTCAGACACTTTCCTGGGCAATATTAAAGGTTTGTAGGGTGAAGCCTCCCGAGAAGATGATGATGTTTAAAAGAATCAAGCCCAGGCTCACTTCGTAGGAAATGGTTTGGGCTACTGCTCGTAGGGCTCCAATGAGTGCGTATTTTGAATTAGAGGCCCATCCTGATCCAAGGATAGAGTAGACGGCCAGGCTAGATAGGGCTAGGATAAATAGAACTCCTAGGTTTAGGTCAACAACTGGGTAAGGAAGGGGCATAGGGGCCCAAAGGGTGAGGGCCAGAGTAAGGGCTAGAATAGGGGCTAGTAAGAACAGGAAGGGAGAAGCAGTGGAGGGGCGGACTGGTTCCTTGATAAATAGTTTTAGTCCGTCTGCAATGGGTTGTATTACTCCGTATGGTCCTACAATATTAGGGCCTTTCCGTAATTGTATATATCCTAGGACCTTTCGTTCTAGCAAGGTGAGGAAGGCAACTGCTAGGAGTACGGGAACAATGAAAGCGAAAGGGTTGATCACATGGGTTATAATAATTGAGGTCATAGTTAAGGAGAGGATTTGAACCTCTGGGGGAAAGGGCTTAGGTCTTTTGCAATTGCCGGACTCTGCCACCTTAACGTACCATACTCTCTGGCAGGTTAATATTCCCACTTATCTATTTTAGTTGTCTTCATTAGGTAGGGGGGAGGCGTGCTATCGGAATGGGCCTCTTCTTTTCGGTCCTTTCGTACTAGAAAAGATTATGTCATAGATAGAAACTGACCTGGATTACTCCGGTCTGAACTCAGATCACGTAGGACTTTAATCGTTGAACAAACGAACCCTTAATAGCGGCTGCACCATTAGGATGTCCTGATCCAACATCGAGGTCGTAAACCTCCTTGTCGATATGGGCTCTAAAAGGAGATTGCGCTGTTATCCCTAGGGTAACTGAGTTCATTAATCGGCGTTGCCGGATCATTATTGGTCAGAATTTCTGTAATTAGAGGTGTAACTCTTAGTTTTAAGAACAAGTGTGCTCATTCCATGTGGAGGTTCTTTGTTGCTCCGCGGTCGCCCCAACCAAAGATATGTAAGAATAGGGCCCATTTAGCTTCTATGTGCGTTATCTGGTGAGATTTAGCATGGTCTATTCCATTATCTAAAGCTCCATAGGGTCTTCTCGTCTTATGGGTGAATCCCCGCTTCTGCACGGGGAGATCAATTTCATTGACTTGAAAGAGGAGACAGTTAAGCCCTCGTTATGCCATTCATACAGGTCTCCATTTAAGAGACAAGTGATTGCGCTACCTTCGCACGGTCAAAATACCGCGGCCGTTAAACATATAGTCACAGGGCAGGCGGGACCTCTTATCTGTTTGGTTACAAGAGGCGATGTTTTTGGTAAACAGGCGAGGCTTGTATTGTGTTTGCCGAGTTCCTTTTCTTTCTTTTAGTCTTTCCTTTGAGGCACTCCTGTGTGGGGTCAACGGTAAATATGCTGGGTGTTTTTCTTGTATTTTATTTTGGTGGTTCATTACCCTCTATGTTTGGGGCCGTTAATGTTCGGTGGTGGGTCCATTTCGATATACACATGTGCAAGGAGAAAGGCGTGTGCTTTCTTATTACTCATATTAGCATTGGTGCTTCCATGTGTGCATGGAATAGTCCGGTAGTGGTAGAGGGTTTAGAGTTTCAATCGGAATTTGAGGGGTGGGCGGTATGTTTAAGCTTTAACGCTTTCGGTTTGGATGGCTGCTCTTAGGCCCACCATAACATGTTGCCTTGGCTAATTATGATCTTTACCCTTCTTGTAAAGTTGTATCTTGTGTCAAAGGGGCTGTACCCCCTTTGACTAACTCCCACGGTTTACTCGGTGTGTCGGGTGTATTAAAAGGTTGAGGTTCACGAGAGAAGCCGTGAGGCTGAACTTCTATTCAATTCTCGGACAACCAGCTATAACTAAGTTCGGTAGGTCTGTCACCGCTACTCAAAGCTCTTCCCACTCTTTTGCCACAGAGACGGGTTTGCCCTTAATTTTAGGCTGTCTTGGAGTAGCTCACTTAGTTTCGGGGTGTCGAACTAAAGTGCGCTTTGCTCGGGTGATACTAGCTAAATCATGATGCAAAAGGTACGAGGAAATATCTCTGCTGTTTTGGGCTTTACTGAGTTGTTTCATTCCTCTTTCAGCGTTCCCTTGCGGTACTTTTTCTATTGCGCCATGGTTCTTTTCTATCGCCTATACTAAGAAGGGAGAATGGTTTAGTTAAGTTAGCTCTAGTGCATGAGGGGGTATAAATAAAGATGTGTTGATTAGGGAGGGTTGGGCTAGCTGTTCAGCTTCAGAGCAATTCGATTTGCACGAATGACTTCTCAGTGTAAGGGAGATGCTTTGCTGTCTTAGCCATGCTCTGATTTTTCCAAGCGCACCTTCCGGTACGCTTACCATGTTACGACTTGCCTCCCCTTCGCGGTGGTCTGTGGGGTTAGTTACTTTATATGGGTAGCTTGGGGAGAGTGACGGGCGGTGTGTGCGCGCTTCAGGGCCAATTTCAGCTAAACACTCTATTTTTTGCTTACTGCTAAATCCTCCTTCAAGTGTGTCTTTCAGTACACTTTTCGTATTCACTGTAGTTTAGTGAATGTAGCCCATTTCTTCCCTTTCCATACGCTACACCTCGACCTGACGTTTTGGGCTATGCCAATTGAGCTCACTATTAAGCCCTCACAGGGTAGGCTGACGACGGCGGTATATAGGCGGGTTAAACAAGGAAAGGTGAGGTTGAACGGGGGGTATCGGTTCTAGAACAGGCTCCTCTAGGTGGATCTAAAGCACCGCCAAGTCCTTTGGGTTTTAAGCTAATGCTCGTAGTTCCCCGGCGGATAGTGGGGTATAACACTATCGATGTTTAGGGCAAAGCATAGTGGGGTATCTAATCCCAGTTTGTGCCTTGGCTTTCGTGGGTTCAGGGGTAGTAAAGCTACTTTCGTGATTGTACTTCTTACCTTCGGATGCGTATAACAGCCCTGTAGGCGTTCGGCTTTAGTCTGTTTTTTTCCTTAACCACTCTTTACGCCGGTGCCTATCAACTTGGGTCTCTCGTATAACCGCGGTAGCTGGCACGAGTTTTACCGACCCTGTTAGCTTTGACTAAGTCAAGTTTTCACTTATGGCTTAATGTCTGTCACTGCTGAATTCCCTTGAGGGTGTGGCTTAGCAAGGTGTCGTGGGCTTAATCTCGTGAAATGTGCCTGATACCGGCTCCTTGTTCCCAAGCAGGGAACTGTAGGGCATTCTCACAGGGGTGCGGATACTTGCATGTGTAAGTTTAGCTAAAGTTGATAAGAAAGCTAGGACCAAGCCTTTGTGCCTGCGAGGCTTTCTAGGGCCTATCTTAACATCTTCAGTGTTATGCTTTTTATTAAGCTACGCTAGC